GATCGACCTAGCAATAATAGAATATATATTCTGTTTACTGAATCGCATAAAATTTTAGCCAACTCGATATATCTATTTCATACGTATGAACGGAGACGAGACGGAGGAATGAAGAGCATTTTCGACGCGAGTTCGAATTTGCGACAGGTACAAATATAAATAATTTGAGAAAATATTCCCGGAAAAAAAATTATGTCACTTACACATATGGAGTCTTGTATAGAATATCAAAATTGATCCAATTTCTACCTATTACTATGATATTATTATCCGATGGGATACCAAAAAAATAAATGGTTGAGATTCAACCTCCTCTCTATAAATGAGATCTATAAACGAGATAAAGACAGAATAATCAGAAGTAGTATAGAGTTTCCTTTTTTTTTTTTACACACTAAATTTCATGTTCAAAAAAGAATTCGCGGATTCTTTTTGGTAGTGGGTGGGATTTATAGAATACGATTGAATTGCGTAATATAAATATACTAAGAATAGTATTGTATTTATTAAGTACATGCCGATACGGCTATCTATCCACATATCACACCTTTTCTTGTAATTTCATTTAGGGGGGGCAACATGGGTCACACTCCATCAAAATTCGTATTTTCTATTCAATATATTCAATGAAAAATTGAAACACGATGATTCTCTATAGGGATATGTACATTAAGAGAGAGGCCCGGCTCGGTATCCGGGTAACAATTTCTGTTCTGGGGTTTACATATACACATATATGTTGTTATAATTGATAATTGAAATTGAAAAGGATTGATTATTGAAAAAAAATGTGATTAGTCATCAATCAATTTTATTTTCTTTTGCCATTCAAGGAAACAAAATTTCAGTGGAGATAAAAATTGAGGAACCGTTCACTAATTCAAAGTAAATTGTTAATGGTTCCAATTTGCCCTGAATTTTTCAGTCTGTCGTCGGAAATCCATTTTTTCTACTCTCAATAGAAAAGAGAAGGGAAATTTTTAAGTGATGTATATTTTGAGATACAGTCAATCGAAGAGAATAATATAAACTAGATGCAATAAAAAATAAAAAATAGGAATAAAAAAGGGATAAGTACAACGGGATTCAAGATCAAAAAAAAAAGCAAAAAAGGGTTAGTAATAGAATATGGATAATATTTTTAGCCATTTTGGATCCAATTTGGCGGCATGGCCAAGTGGTAAGGCGGGGGACTGCAAATCCTTTATCCCCAGTTCAAATCCGGGTGTCGCCTGATCAACAAAAGATTTTTTATTTCTTATCCTGCCGATCTAATTCGATGAATTCTTGCGGAGCAAGAAGCAGAGGCAAAGGACTAAGCGGGCGTGTCAATACTAAATTTTTATAACCCATAGCATAGGTTTTAGAAAAGACTGTCATTTTTTTCTCAAAATCTGGGTGTAGCCCAAACCCGTATCAATAGGAATGAAACAACTCTCACTTATTAATTTAATGATTGGTTCGGGTCATTTATTTGATTTTTCAATTGAATCAAATAAATGGTGAGAGTCAATTCCGGAATTCAGAACTAAGGTCAGAAATCTCGGTATACAAAGGTTCCTAAGAGGCACTCCGTTTTTGCTACTAGAATTGAAGAAGAGATTATACGAAAGACTATCATATCAAAATCTCTTACTCTTAAACTACTACCCTTATTAAAGTAGTGTCTCGCGACTCTATCGGGTATTAAATTAGATCGGATACGATGATGGGAAATCAATTTAGGAGTTGTGGAAAGGCCCGAGGATATTTTGTATCCAGACTCACGAGAGGCTATGAGTGCTCAGACATGCAATCAGAATGGTTGGTCTACTCTTATAGAGTAAAGGTCAAAGTTGAAAAAAAAAAGAATCTATGTAGTAATAGTGGCGGTGGGTTTTCCCGATTCTTTCACAGAAAGAAAGACAGTAAGCTTAGATCAAATAGGAAATAGAGGTATCTGATAGATAGTTATCTATCTTGATGGTATATATATTTTTATGTTTTTGCTTAGTAAAGAAAGGTATTAAAACAAACAAAACAATAGATCTTACTATTCTTACATGCTCCATTAGAAGCATTCCTTTGATATTTCCAAAGAAAGGGCGGGTGTATCATCGTATTTGTACTTAATGCTTCCTGATTCTACCGGAAATCAAAAAATATTGAAACTTGTTACGAGTGTATTCATTGAATTGGTTTGGTTCATCAATAGTCTTAAGTCAAAATCCTATTTTGACTCTGTGCCATTGATTCCACTATGATTATTAATCAATAATAGAATAATTCCTTCATAGAAATAGGGGACATAATTCACATGGATATAGTAAGTCTTGCTTGGGCTGCTTTAATGGTAGTCTTTACATTTTCCCTTTCACTTGTAGTATGGGGAAGGAGTGGACTCTAGGGCTGGGGCACTACTAATACTAATTGAGTAATCGATTGAGCAATCGAACTGGATCAATTCTTTATTGATCATTTTGCGAAGCCTTAAAAAAAAATGTCTTCAAAATTGTACTGG